CCAATCAAAGGGCGGGAAGGATTTCTTTTAGAATTAGGAAAGAATAAGAATAGGAAAGAAAAGGGTTAGAAGTTAAGAAAAACGGAACTCAAGGTGCAAATCCAATAAAAGAAAGTTCCGTACTGCGTCATAGATTTTCTATCATTTTGGCGGCATGGCCGAGTGGTAAGGCGGGGGACTGCAAATCCTTTTTCCCCAGTTCAAATCCGGGTGTCGCCTGATCAACAAAACAAAAGACTCGAAATATCTTCTTCTGTTCGGTTGATATAACTCGCCGAAGTATTTCCCAGCAGAAGCGGACCGTTGATATTTGTTTGATTCGAAGCATCCGGCTGGGGTGGAGGTTTTCTGTAAATCCTGGTATCTAGGATTTAAGGAAATATTCTAGAAATATTATTATTATAATAGTAGACGGGTTATCAAGACTTCGAGATTCCACTAATCACTAATCGCTGTACTACTAATCTAGTGTCGAATGGCTGGACCTTGGATTAGATTGGAGAGCCTGGATAGGAAAAAAATTCTATTACAATAGTGGTGGGGGGGGGACAGAAGATACTTTATATATGACATATACGACGGACTCCCAAAAACTTCTCAGTCCTCAGGTATCCAATCAATATTCGAGTGGATGGATAATTCACTTTGAATTTAAATTATAGTAAAGGGCAAAAGAAAAAGAGAAACAATTTCTTTTCGGCAACCCCTAATCAAGAATATACTTCTACTGTCTCCCTATTCAGAAAAATGGAGAAAAATGGAAAGGGTACGAATTCTATCAAATGGGATTTTAGATAAGGATTTTCCGCTTTTTTTACTTATTTACTTTTACTTATGAGGATCAACAAAACTTATTATTCCTATGCGTTCCATTAAGAACATTCCCCCCGAGATGTTACTATGTATTTTGCTTATGTTTCATCTTTGCTGATTGGAAATCATCATATAGGAATTTTATTTTTAATAAAAAATAGGTGGATTTAGTGAATTGGTTTATCAATAGTGTTCGATCAGAATCCCCTTTTGACTCTGCACCCCCGATTCCACTATACTATTATTAGTGAGGAATGATGGAATAACTCTTTCGTAGTTATAGAAATAGAAATAAGGGGACATAATTCACATGGATATAGTAAGTCTCGCTTGGGCTGCTTTAATGGTAGTCTTTACATTTTCCCTTTCGCTCGTAGTGTGGGGAAGAAGTGGACTCTAGGGGTATTACTAATTGAGTTGGGGAATCAAAGAGTATCAACTGTTTTCTAGATCGTTCTGCAACGCGTTTTGAACTATTTCAAACGAAAAAAAAAAAGATCTTCATTTAGAATTCCATTGGATTCGGATGAAGTAATGTATTATATGAATCATACTCTTCAATTAAAGAGATATTTCTCCTATCTTTGTATTTCGAAAGGGATCTAAATGATAGGAAATTTAGTCCAATCCAATTTTTCCTAAATTTTTTATTTCAATCGAGGAGCTCTTACCAGGCTTCTAGATGGATACTAAGAAAGACCCGACTTTTTTATTATTATTTGATTTGTTTCCCTGTTTACTGTTACAAGAATTCAAAGAAGAAGTAGTTTTGTTAAGTGTATACGCACTTTCTATGAGAAAGGGTATAAACATAGCGGTTGTCTAACGAGATAATATAGATAGGAGGATCTTCCCTCAGGCGAGTGGCATATCGCACATTTACCGACTGCTTTCTAATTTTATAAATTTTATTTATGCTTTATCGACTCACATTTCATATCATGGTCTCAGGCGTTAACTTAAGGTTTACTCTTCCTTTTCGAACTCCGAGAAGTGCCCATGAAATTCCTGTTGATGGTTCAATCAATTACTTCTTCGGAATGTTTACTAAAAATTTTTTTTATTAATAGAAATCCCTATCGTTTTTCCTTTAGGGATTTATTTCTTTTGATAGATACCGAGATTTGTATTGAACATCAGAAAAAATATAGTAACTAGTAATTAGAACCCTAAGACATAAGAATAAGAGTAAAACTATTATTTCAGATTTCAGATTGATCGAAACAAATACAAATAGGTGTAGCAAATAAATAGAATTGGATGCTATGTCAATTCCATATATGGAATTGAGATCCGCATACATATATAATATATACATATATAATAATATATATAAATATATAATATTGTATAATAATTGTATATTAAGCTAGATTTAGCCTCTACCTTTATTCTAGAGTACAACTTTATACACTACAAAAATACCAATAGATCATATGGTCGAAAGATTCATCTATTTCTTTCTACCATACGATCTATCTATTAGAATACTACGGATTATAGTCCGCTTATTTCATTTAAGTTTCGCAAAAATTGGAATCCTTTTCATTTTATTTCGTCAATTTTTGATAAGAACTCAGAAGTAAAGTTTAATTCAAATTTCAAATTAATGATTAATTAATTAATTAATTATTTTGACTGATTGTTTTTACGTAAATGATAAGTAGAAAGGCGGTAGGAACTAGAACGAATAGTGCAGTAGCAACAAATGCAAGAATATTTACTCCCATAAGAATATTTACTCCCATAATCTAATATTTTTTTTACTTCGCAATAACTCGGGATTTAGTCCCATAGCTTTCACTTGTAAATTCAATGAATGAATTCCCTCTTAATCTCGCTGGTTTTGAATCGGATGAATATCATGAATAACAATATCTGAGCTGTCAAATAAATTTGTCGTCGAAAATGGAATAGTATAACATAGGAAGTTTTTTTATCCATACCGAATCCCAGCTCGGATTCCGGACCCAATCCCAAACCCAAATTCCTTTATTCCTTTATTTATATTTATCGTCTGTTTCCGTTCTTTTTTTTTTTCTATAATCTACTCTATGTAGAATATGTACAATGATCTGATGAAGTATCATCAGATTGCCCTTCCACTTCCATTAGTCACATAGTTACAAATCAAAACAAGAAAGAAACTAATTTATTATTCCATTGCTAATGCTAAGAGGACCTCTGTCCTTTACCCCCTTCCGTAGATTATTAGCACTGGGTATATATCAAAGGCTCAGCGTGCAATTTGAATGCAATCCATTTTTTAATTAGTAATTGAGGTTATACAAAACCGGGGCCATAAAGAGAAATTGTTTAATCTAGAAAAGTCTTCTAATTCTCTTAGTCTTAGGGGAATCTTGTTAAATTCATTTTTTATTGTGAATTCCATTTGTGTATGTGTGCCCCTCTCCAAAAAAAAGAACATAGTATTCTATTCCACGGATCGGGAACAATCGAAAAAGAGGATCCGGGATTTATTGGAATGCTTACTATAATGCTACGTATAATTGTATTAATCCGCCCATCTCCTACCGCAAAGAAAAGAAAAAAGGGTCTTTTTTTTGGGAAAGAAATTCTGCCCCTGGCCCCCTTTCGAATTTATTGATGTATTTAGTGGATCCGTCGGGACTGACGGGGCTCGAACCCGCAGCTTCCGCCTTGACAGGGCGGTGCTCTGACCAATTGAACTACAATCCCAGAGAAATAAGGGATCTAGCAGAAATTTTGATTCTTTATCTCCTCCGTATCGAGTATTTTTGAGGGGCGCGGGGATTATACGTGGTAGATTGGCGAATTTTTGGGCCGAGCTGGATTTGAACCAGCGTAGACATATTGCCAACGAATTTACAGTCCGTCCCCATTAACCGCTCGGGCATCGACCCAGGAGGAATCGCTTGTAAGACTATTGGGAATTCGTGATCAACTTCCTTTCCTAGTCCCCTACCCCCAGGGGAAGTCGAATCCCCGCCGCCTCCTTGAAAGGGAGATGTCCTGAACCGCTAGACGATGGGGGCCCGCTTGTCTAACTGTCATGATACTATGATCATAGTATGAAGAGTTTTTTTTTAATTGTCAATGTATGATTAGATCCGAGGAATCTTTCCGCTTTTCCTAATTGCAGATAACTTGTTGATTTGTCATTCATATTCATGAATCTCATTAGAATGGGATTTCTCTACTCTATCTCTATATCTATATATAGAAAAATATATATATAAATCTAGATATATAAAAAAATCTAGATATAGAAAAAAAATCTAAATCTAGTATCGAAATCTATATTTATTTCGTCTAATATAAATATAAAAAAGTGTAAATAATACTTTTGGTTCGGTCTTGAAACAATTCATTACAATTTACCTTAGACTTGCTGGGTAAATCGATTTTATTTTTCAATAAAAAGCCACTAGCAAGTATGAGTCTACCGTATGGACTTATGTATATATACTGTATATACATAATAGAATACTAATAAACTAATACTAATAATAACTAATATTATATATATAATATATCCGTATTATATATTATATCTATACTCTGTATTAATATTTAATATTAATATAGAATATCCGTATTAATAATATATTATTAATAATATATATATAATTCTATATCTATATTCTATTCTGTATATATATACATATAGATTGTATATATATATTGTATCCACATAATAACCCATTCAAGAATTCAATCAAATAAGCCCTTTTAACTCAGCGGTAGAGTAACGCCATGGTAAGGCGTAAGTCATCGGTTCAAATCCGATAAGGGGCTTCCATAAAACTCCGGTCGGAAGAATAGAGATATTTTTAATACTTGGAATAAAAACGGGAGAATACATTATTTAATAGAGTATTTTTATAAGTATAAAAGTTCAATAAATTGGAATTTTTATGAATAATGATAAGTTACCTCTTGAATCATGAAACCGCATATTCCTATTTTCCATTCTACCAATCAAATCCATTGGAAAGAATAGAAATCAACAAAAGAAAAAGTAAGTGGACCTGACCTATTGAATCATGACTCTATCCGCTATTCTGATATTCAAATTCGATAGAGATGAAATTGGAACGGTTGATCTTTTTTTTTTACTCCGCAAGAATTTGTCGATATTTCCCATTAAATCTCCTTGTTCCGAGATTTTCGATATATAGGAATAAATTGTTATTCCGTTACTC